TCAATTAAGTAGCCAAATTCTAAAGAAAAATCATTATTGATGGTCCAAGACCATACAGATAGATAGATAGAACTGTTATTTATTTGTTGAATAAATATATGGGATGAAAAAATCATAACTATACTTAACAGTAAAACACTAGGAAAAACCCACATACGACGAAGATTTTTTATTGCCGTCGGAAAAAGTAGAAGTCCTACTCCTATTAACATAGGGGTTGGAAGGGGAATGAAAGGTATGATCCATGAATATTGATATGTATATTCCATAAAAAAAGAATCTTTTTATCTTAATTAATTGTTTCTGATTCACCGGCTTTTATTTCTTTTGAAAAAGGTCAGTTAATAAAAAGTTAATAAAAAAAGTTAAGATATACAAAACTGAAATAAAATTTTCTAGCTTTAATTATTCTGAATCTTTCTCAACTACCTCAAATATTTCAAATCAAGAGGTTAGAATTGGTCAAACGATATGACCAAGTTACTAGTGAAAAAGAAATAAGTATTTTTATTAAATTATTAAGTCAAATTTTATGAAGATACAAAAAATGAAAATTTCAATTTTCATTACCGTTACGTATTACAATAATTTATTTATATCTATAGAGCAAGGATAACAAATTTCACCAAAAACAGTTAAAAGCCATTTGTCGGAAAGGTTATGATAGAGAAACTATGACCCCAACACGTGACTTTACATAAAATTAAAAGAAGAAATTCCTAAAATAGCTTTTATAAAACAATCTATCCTGTACCTTTTCGCAGATTAACTACTAGTCTCGTTCTAATTAAAAAAAATAAAATTAGATGTACTCTTTTCTTTTCTCGAGCTTGCCCAATTAAATGAATAATAAATGAATAATTAATATAAAAAATTACTAAAGTTTTTTTATTAATTTTTATTAATAACTATAGGGATTGGCTTATTAACCCTTTCTAGGTATTTTATTCCATGTATAAAATTAGAAAAAAAAAACTAACCAGAGATAGAAAGGCACGGGTTTTTTCTTTGTATTTGTTTTTTTTATCAACTTCAATCAATTCGAGTTCTATTGCATAGTAGATTCTATAGATATAGAAGATATAGCTGAAGGAAGATATAAGAGTACCAATAAAATAAATACGAATCTTTCTTCCAGATGTTGTAGATGTTGTATCGGATTGTATATGGCATAGAAAAAAAAACAATTTTTGTATTTAATTTAAAAAAACTACCATATAGTTTTTGTTGCTAGTACTATTTTATGCTATTTTTCTATATCCATATTTTTATGAAGGAAGTACAATCTAGAAAATAAATAGATCCATAATTATAATGAATAGTAAAGAACAATCGGTTTTGAACAATAGATGTCTTTGACATCCAACCCTGGCAATGAATAACCTATTAGAATTTCTTAATGGCAGTTCCAAAAAAGCGCACCTCTATATCAAAAAAACGAATTCGAAAAAATATCTGGAAAAGGAAGGGATATTCGGCAGCATTGAAAGCCTTTTCGTTAGGGAAATCTCTTTCTACGAGGAATTCAAAAAGTTTTTTTTGTGCAACAAATAAATAATCCAAAACTGGGAAAAATCTGAATTGGTTTGACTCGAAAAGTAATCTAGTTTCATTTTTTTTTTTATAAGTTATAAAAAAATTGATAATTTACCAAAGTTAAAATAATTAAAATAATCGAATATTTTAAACATTGTTAAAACAATATAATTTATATTTTTAATATTTATAATAAACTCTATAAAACTATAAACTATAAAAATAAAAAATATAAAAAAATGTAAATAATAAATAAAATAAAACAATAAACTAATAAAATTAAAATAAAGGGCATAATTTATGTTCTTTAATGGTTTGATCCGATCAATAGTAATATTAAATTGAAGTTGTTTTGCTCTTATAGTCTAATAATAATTTTTTGTTGCCTGAATTTGAAAATCTAAAAATAGTATTTTTTGTTTGAAAAAAGAATAAAAGCAAGCACAAGGTTTCACCTTTTTTTTTAGTATGTTTTATAATTTTCAGGATGGGGATTCTTATTTTCCCCATCGATTTGCGCATTCGATAATAACAAAAGTTTGTATTTTTTATTTATATTATTTTATACTATCTATACATATTCTAATATATTTAGAATACTATATTCTATTCTATAGAAGAGCGGATATAAGATCTATAGTCAAAATTAATAGATCATTGAAACTAATTGATTAAGTTTAAAATGTGTTTTATCACTTTCTAAATCATTATTTCTATAAGTTCGTATCACTATATACCCTAACCTTTACCCCAATTAATAAAAAAACTTTTTACCATTTTTAGGTGATTATACAAAGACTGTGCCCATTTTTTCTTCGTGGATAAGTTTTTTTTTGTAGATTCATAAAATCCCATAAATGAGAAAAGAATCATTAAAAAATGCACATTATGTTAATGTTATAAAAAAAAAATTAGTTTTATCCATGGATTGAAGTCCGAAATATCTAGTTACAACAGTTCCATT